GATTAAATATATGACAGGCTTGCCCGATATTGTAATTATCGTTGATCAGCAAGAACAATATACGGCTCTTCGAGAATGTATCACTTTGGGAATTCCAACAATTTGTTTAATCGATACAAACTGTGACCCAGATCTTGCTGATATTTCGATTCCAGCAAATGATGACGCTATAGCTTCAATCCGATTAATTCTTAACAAATTAGTATTCGCAATTTGTGAGGGTCGTTCTAGCTATATACGAAATCCTTGATTAATAATAAGATAAATAAAAAAATTCTTTTTTGAACTCCATAGATTTATGGAATCGGTTACTAATCTTGAATCGCATAAAAGAGATAAAAATTACTGGGGATAGTCTGTGATTAGTTAGTATCCAAAATAGAGAATTCAACTAATCAAGTGGAAAAAGAGACGGTTGAATCAAAATAATTCCCTTTCAAGTTCTATTTCTGTAGAGGGCAATATGAATGTTCTATCATGTTCCACCAACACACTAAAGGGGTTATACGATATATCTGGTGTGGAAGTAGGCCAACATTTCTATTGGCAAATAGGAGGTTTTCAAGTCCATGGCCAAGTACTTATAACTTCTTGGGTTGTTATTGCTATCTTATTAGGTTCAGCTAGTATAGCTGTTCGGAATCCACAAACCATTCCAAATGATGGTCAGAATTTCTTCGAATATGTCCTTGAATTCATTCGAGACGTTAGCAAAACCCAGATTGGAGAAGAATATGGTCCATGGGTTCCTTTTATTGGAACTATGTTTCTATTTATTTTTGTTTCTAATTGGTCAGGGGCTCTTTTACCATGGAAAATCATACAGTTACCTCATGGGGAATTAGCTGCACCCACGAATGATATAAATACTACCGTTGCTTTAGCTTTACTCACGTCAGTAGCCTATTTCTATGCGGGTCTTAGCAAAAAGGGATTAAGTTATTTCAGTAAATATATACAACCAACTCCCATCCTTTTACCCATTAACATCTTAGAAGATTTCACAAAACCTTTATCACTTAGTTTTCGACTTTTCGGAAATATATTAGCCGATGAATTAGTAGTTGTTGTTCTTGTTTCTTTAGTACCTTTAGTGGTTCCTATACCCGTCATGTTCCTTGGATTATTTACGAGTGGTATTCAAGCTCTTATTTTTGCAACCTTAGCCGCGGCTTATATAGGCGAATCCATGGAGGGTCATCATTGACGAGTTTTCGAAATAGTCGTTTTTTAGCTTAGGCCAAGATAATCTATACGTGACTCAAGATAGTCGACTTAGGGAATATAAAAATGAAAAAAAAAACGCTATGTACGGCAAATAGACATCTACAGTAATAGGTACGCTATTTAGGAAATTGTAAAAAAGGGAAAGAAGATATGAAATGAATTGAAAAAACGAAATTCATAAAAAAGAAATTGGTTAGTAAGGGCGGGTATGGGTATATGGAATCTAATGGCTCGAATCCAACTCTTGCACGTTTCAAAAATGATTCTAGAATCCGATTGAATCTAAGATAGGAATAGTTGGTTTACGTTATGGAAGAAAGGCGTGTATATGTGATATTAGATATTGACTAGTTATATATGAACTCAAGATATATCTAATCCGCCCTACTACTATGAATTTAGATGGGGATTCATATAGAAGTCTTTTACTTTCGTCTGTAACTGTGAATTGAATGAATAAAAAGATGAAATCAATAAAAAGAACGAGGAATTCAACTAATGGTTCAGAACAAAGAAATGGATTCACAAAAATCCCGTCGATAGAAACTAAAAAAGCTATATAAAAAAGAGCTATATAAGTAGTTCTGATGATTCAATAATATTAGTCCATTACTGCAATTGGCAGTTGTTAGTTATTTCGTCTGGATGAATCTTTTTGGTGGAAAAATGAAATCATAATTACTTGGATGATTGTATCATTAACCATTTTTTGATTTTTGTGTGAGGAACTTATCATGAATCCACTGATTTCTGCCGCTTCCGTTATTGCTGCTGGATTAGCTGTCGGGCTTGCTTCTATTGGACCTGGAGTTGGTCAAGGTACTGCTGCGGGCCAGGCTGTAGAAGGTATCGCAAGACAGCCCGAGGCGGAGGGAAAAATACGAGGTACTTTATTGCTTAGTCTAGCTTTTATGGAAGCGTTAACAATTTATGGATTGGTTGTAGCCTTAGCGCTTTTATTTGCGAATCCCTTTGTGTAATCCTATAAATATGAAATATAAAAAAAACGTATTTCTTCCGGGGACTTGCTTTTTCGAATTATATCAATATTTCACTCCTACAATTACTTATTCGTTGAGACACTAACCCCCGGGAAGGACAGATTTGAGGATGAGGAATTAGCATACCGATTCGCTTTCTTCCTTCCCGTTCTTATCAATGGCCCTCCCCCTTTTTTAGTTTTTTCGGGAGTGTTACAACAAACCAAGTATTCCGGAATTGACATGATACCTGCCCCAGGTTCTAATAAGTATTATTCTTATTAGTTATTAGG